CCATAATCTAATTAGAATTTATTATAATGGTGATTACTTTTTTTTTTTTTTTTTTTTAGAACTATTAACAATGGAAAACGAAGACTAAGACTTGAGTTTAATGAAAAAGCCCTTTATCGGATTTGAACCGATGACTTACGCCTTACCATGGCGTTACTCTACCACTGAGTTAAAAGGGCCTGTTTATTCAATTTTAAAAATTAAATAGTTTTAATTATGAGTTTACTACATATATAATAGATATAATCTAATAGACATATACATATCTACATATATGTATAAGAGCTCATTATCAACATAGAGTTAAGATATTTTCTTCAATCATGTGATGGGGGGATTCATACCCCGAGCTAAATTCCATTAAAAAAAAAAAAAAAATGTCTAGCGTTTTTGAATTTTTTGGTTTAATATGAGATAGTGATAGGCATATCTCATCTGAACGATGAACGAAGAAATTAGTTAAAATTGAATGAAGAAAATAAATTTAATATTATAATTATAATAAATATTATTAAATATTCTTTATTATCCCTTTTTTGTTTCATTAATCTGTATATATAGTATATAATACTATGCTATGCATTGTATTATAATACATAATAATATATATATCTATATTAATCCGTATTGTAAATTAAAGTTATCTAGATTTATGTATATTAATATTAAAAATTTCAAAGTAGAAAAGACTCTTTTGATTTAGTTATATAATATATTATAATTATGTTGTATATTGACAATTCCAAAAAACTTATCATACTATCAGCATAGTATGCTGATGGTCGGGCGGATCTGCCCCCATCGTCTAGCGGTTCAGGACATCTCTCTTTCAAGGAGGCAGCGGGGATTCGACTTCCCCTGGGGGTAGGGTACTACGAAAGGAAGTTAATCATGGATTATAACTAAACCCAGAATTAATTCTTCCTGGGTCGATGCCCGAGCGGTTAATGGGGGCGGACTGTAAATTCGTTGGCAATATGTCTACGCTGGTTCAAATCCAGCTCGGCCCAATAATTCGCCGCTCCATTGAATACGATCTAACCAGTTTAATTTGTCCTCCAGAAATAGAAATGCCTTATCCGTCAAAATAAAGATCAACCATTTTTTTGATCTATCCATATTTTTTAATTAGTCATTTTTGACAATAAAAAAAAAAAAAAAAGAACCACCGGTTACTAGTAATTATTGCTATAGTTCATATCCATGTGGATATGATATTAGTATATCATTTTTGTTTCTGTTACAACACGACGAGACGAATAGAATGTTCTTATGAAACCATAAGAATATGTATGCCATACACCTCGCTGGGATTGTAGTTCAATCGGTCAGAGCACCGCCCTGTCAAGGCGGAAGCTGCGGGTTCGAGCCCCGTCAGTCCCGAACTAGGATCCGATGAATTGATAAATTCATCTCCCACTTTTCTGTAAAAAGTGGGGCAGGGAGCAAGATCTAAGAATCCTTATTTATTTTGTTTTTCGTTTCACATTAATATTTTTATATTTATCATCAGACAAAATAAATGCGGGAATTTTCATTTCTTTCACTACGGAATAGTACCGATTGATAAGGAAGAGACATATCTAGATTGATGGGTACGATCGGTTATATTACTCTATGTCAGTATTTTTAGAGATACCATATTCGTTATTCATTTAACTTGATTTTTTGATTGTTTTTGAATAATGAAATGGAGTAGAGTGCCCAGCCCTTTTCCAACTCCGACTTGTGTATCCTCTATTTTTAATTAAAAAATTCTATCTCATTCAAATTGCATGCTAATTTTTTTATGTATGTGTTCTCCCCCAATCCAACGAAAGAGAAGAGGATATTAATTAATTATATTAATAATTAATATTAATTAAATCCATTAGTATATAATAATCTTAATTAAAATTATTTATTTATTTTTTTTTTTTTTTAATAATAAATAAAAGACCAAGCAAGGTACCCCTTTTTAGTAAATCTGTTGGAATATTAGATCTTTTAATCCGTCCTTTTTCCATCTCACTTATATTGTTTGGGTCTTAGGTGTGACCTGACCCATTGAATACCGGTCATCTGATACCTCGTCGGATACTTAAATTAATTGTCTGTATTAAGTAAGTAGAACGAAGAAGGTAGGTTATAGAAACAAAAGAATGGAAAAGGACGAAAAATTCAATAGCATTCTATAATTGGAATTGGATTAGAAATTGAATTTTTGATTTAGTATGGATAAAAAGTCTTCCTATGTTATACTATTAAATTCTCGACAATTAATTGATTTGATAGATTAGATCTATTGTTATTCATAATATTTTGATCCATTTGGCATCATCAGGATCAGGATACAATTGACTTATTGAATTTACAGGAATCGAATTTTTCATCTCTATGGGATTAGATCCCGAGTTATTGTGAAACAAAAAAAATGAGATTATGGAAGTTAATATTCTCGCATTTATTGCTACTACACTGTTCATTCTAGTTCCTACCGCTTTTTTACTTATCATTTACGTAAAAACAGCCAGTCAAAATAATTAATTTTAATGAAACTCGAATTATTAGTTCTTGTCAATAATTGAAGAAATGATGAGATAGTGTGTAGAAAAAACTATAGATATAATATCTATAGTTTTTTCTACACACTATCTCATATTGTATACAGATATAATATAGGTTTATATAATATAAATCAATTTAAAATTATGGTAGTGTCTCTAGAGTCCACTCCTCCCCCATACTACGAGCGAAAGGGAAAATGTAAAGACTACCATTAAAGCAGCCCAAGCGAGACTTACTATATCCATGTAAATTATGTCTCCTATCTCTATCAAGGAATGATTCCACTATGATTATTGATCAATAATCATAGTGGAATTAACGGCACAGAGTCAAAATGGGATTCTGATTTAAAACGATTGATGCTTCAAATCCAATGAAGCTAATCGTAACAAATTCTCTATTATTGTATTGGATTTTCGGTAGAAGCGAGCCGTAAGTACAAATACGATACATATACCCTTTCTTTCTTATATCAATATCAAAGGAGTCTTTCTAATAATAAGATCTATTGTTTCTTTTGTTACCTTTTGTATAAGCAAAAGATATAAAAATATATAGAAAAATTTACAGTCTTTCTTTTTTTGTCTTTTCTAGAACTTACAGATTCTAAAAATTTTGTCAATCAGGCGACACCCAGATTTGAACTGGGGATAAAGGATTTGCAGTCCCCCGCCTTACCACTTGGCCATGTCGCCAAATCCGATCCAAAATAGGAATAAAAATATTATCTATACTCCATTATTCTAGTACTAAATTTATTAATTTTATTTTTTGAAAGAAAAAGGGGGTTTCCAGTCATAGATAGATTGAAAAATTCAGGCAGTAACCATTTCATTTATCTAATTTATGTTGAATTAGTGAACTAAATTTGTATCTCAAAGCATGTGTTTCCTTAATCGCATAAGAAAAGCAAATAACAAATCAGTATAAATTATTTTAAATCTTAATTTTGAATTATAACACCATATATGTGTATATGTAAACCCTAAAAAATAAATTGTTACACAGAACAGAGGATCTCTCTCTTATTCTTATGCACATATTCCTATAAAGAATTCAGCATATTTGAATTTTGAATTCTATTTAATTCTATTCTAATATATATTATAGAATGGTAAAGGAAAAATGTTTTATTAATTCCTGTCGCAAATTTGAACTTGTGTCAAAAATAATCTTCATTCTTACGTCTCGTTTCCGTTCATACGTATGAAATAGAGATATAGAGTTGGTTAAAATTTCATGTGATTCAGTAAACAGAATATACATTCCATTATTGGCTCACTCTTCATCGAACTAACCTAACCATATGGATCGATCTAGCAATAATGGAATTTTTTTTATTTAAAGAGGAAAGTTAAGATGCTCCGGAATAAAAATGAGGAAATGTCCACAATACCAGGATTTAATCAGATACAATTTGAGGGATTTTGTGGGTTCATTAATCGGGGCTTGGCGGAAGAATTTCATAAGTTTCCAAAAATTGAAGATACGGATCAAGAAATTGAATTTCAATTATTTGTGGAAAGATATCAATTGGTAGAACCCTTGATAAAAGAAAGAGATGCTGTATATGAATCACTCACATATTCTTCTGAATTATATGTACCCGCGGGATTAATTTGGAAAAGCGGTAGAGATATACAAGAACAAACTGTTTTTATTGGAAACATTCCTCTAATGAATTCCCTGGGTACCTCTATAGTAAATGGAATATACAGAATTGTAATCAATCAAATATTGCAAAGTCCCGGTATTTACTATCGTTCCGAATTGGATCATAACGGAATTTCTGTTTATACCAGTACTATAATATCAGATTGGGGAGGGAGATTAGAATTAGAAATTGATAGAAAAGCAAGGATATGGGCTCGCGTGAGTAGGAAACAAAAAATATCTATTCTAGTTCTATCATCGGCTATGGGTTCAAATCTAAAAGAAATTCTAGATAATGTTTGTTATCCCGAAATTTTCTTGTCTTTCCTGAATGATAAAGAAAAAAAAAATATTGGGTCAAAAGAAAATGCAATTTTGGAGTTTTATCAACAATTCGCTTGTATAGGCGGGGATCCGGTATTTTCTGAGTCCTTATGTAAGGAATTACAAAAGAAATTTTTTCAACAAAGATGTGAATTAGGAAGGATTGGTCGACGAAATATGAACCGGAGACTAAATCTTGATATACCCCAAAACAATACATTTTTATTACCACGGGATATATTGGCTGCTGCAGATCATTTGATCGGAATGAAATTTGGAATGGGCACACTTGACGATATGAATCACTTGAAAAATAAGCGTATTCGTTCTGTAGCAGATCTGTTACAGGATCAATTCGGATTAGCCCTTGTTCGTTTAGAAAATGCGGTTCGAGGAACTATATGTGGAGCAATCCGGCATAAAATGATACCGACTCCTCAAAATTTGGTAACTTCGACTTCATTAACAACCACTTA